TCGGAGTCCTACTCATGGTGACCTGGTCGAGTTGGGAGAAGCCGTAGGCATTATTGCGGGTCAATCAATTGGGGAACCGGGGACTCAACTAACATTAAGAACTTTTCATACCGGCGGAGTATTCACGGGCGGTACTGCCGAACATGTACGAGCTCCCTCTAATGGAAAAATAAAATTTGATGAGGATTTGGTTCATCCCACACGTACTCGTCATGGGCATCCTGCTTTTCTATGTTTTATAGACTTGTATGTAACTATTGAGAGTCGAGATATTCTACATAATGTGAATATTCCAACAAAAAGTTTGATTTTAGTTCAAAATGATCAATATGTAGAATCAGAACAAGTGATTGCCGAGATTCGTACCGGAACGTCCACTTTTCATTTTAAAGAGAGAGTTCAAAAACATATTTATTCTGAGTCAGAAGGAGAAATGCACTGGAGTACTGATGGCTATCATGTGACCGAATATCCATATAGTAATGTTCATTTATTACCAAAAACAAGTCATTTATGGATATTAGCAGGAGGTCTATGCAAATCCAATATAGTGTCTTTTTCACTCCACAAGGATCAAGATCAAATGAATGCTAATTCTTTTTCTCTCGAAGAAAGATATATCTTTGATCTCTCACTGACTAATGATCAAGTAAGACATAAATTGTTGGATACTTTTGGTAAAAAATATAGGGAAATTTTTGACTATTCAAAACCTTATCGAATCATATCCAAGGGTCATTGGAATCTCATAGAGCCTTCTACTTATATTCGTCAAGAGAATTCCTTGGCGAAAAAGCGAAGAAATAGATTCGTGATTCCCTTACAATATGATCAAGAACAAGAAAAGAAACTAATACCCTGTTTTGGTATTTCGATTAAAATACCTAGAAATGGTATTTTACGTAGAAATAGTATTCTTGCTTATTTTGATGATCCGCGATACAGAAGAAGCAGTTCGGGAATTACTAAATATGGGATTGTCGAAGTAGATTCAATCATAAAAAAAGAGGATTTGATTGAGTATCGAGGAGCAAAAGAATTTAGTCCGAAATACCAAATGCAAATGAAAGTAGATCGATTTTTTTTCATTCCCGAGGAAGTGCATATCTTACCCGGATCTTCGCCCATAATGGTCCGGAACAATAGTATCATTGGAGTAGATACACGACTTGCTTTAAATATAAATACAAGAAGTCGAGTAGGTGGATTAGTCCGAGTGGAGAGAAAAAAAAAAAGTATGGAACTGAAAATATTTTCTGGAGATATTCATTTTTCTGGAGAGGTGGATAAAATATCTAGGCACAGTGGCATTTTGATACCACCAGGAATGGAAAAAAAAAATTCTAAAGGATCAAAAAAATTGAAAAATTGGATCTATGTCCAACGGATTACACCTACCAAAAAAAAGTATTTTGTTTTGGTTCGGCCCGTAGTCACATATGAAATAGCTGATGGGATAAATTTAGCAACACTTTTCTCTCAGGATCTCTTGCAGGAAAAGGATAATGTCCAACTTCGAATTGTCAATTATATACTTTATGGAAATGGCAAGTCAATTCGAGGAATTTCTCACACAAGTATTCAATTAGTTCGGGCTTGCTTAGTATTGACTTGGGACCAAGAAAAAAAGAGTTCTATAGAAGAAGAGGTTCATGCTTCTTTTGTTGAAATAAGGGCAAATGATCTGCTTCGTGATTTCATCCGAATTGAGTTAGTAAAGTCCACTATTTCGTATACCGAAAAAAGGTATGATACGGCAGGCTTAGGATTTCTTTCCAATAATGAATTAGATCGTACCCATAGAAATCCTTTTGATTCCAAGGCGAAGATTCAATCATTGGCGAAGATTCAATCATTTCCCCAACATAAGGGAACTCTTGGTACGTTGTTAAATCGAAATAAGGAATGCCAATCTTTCATAATTTTGTCATCATCCAATTGTTCTCTAATTGGCCCCTTCAATACTTCGAGATATAATAATGCGACAAAAGAATCGGATCCCATGACTCCAATTAGGGATTTGTTGGGTCCTTTAGGTACTATTGTGCCTAAAATAGTAAAATTTTGTTCATCTTACTATTTAAGAACTTATAATCAAGTCTTTTTAAAGAAAGATTTTTTCTTTGAAAATTTTCAACAGACTTTCCAAGTGCTTCAAGTACTTCCATTTCAATACTGTTTCCTAGATGAAAATAGTAAGATTTATAATCCCGATCCATGCAGTAACATCATTTGGAATTCATTCCATTCGAATTGGTGTTTTCTCCATCACGATTCTTGTGAAGAGGTATGGACAATAATTAGCCTTGGACAATTCCTTTGTGAAAATGTATGTCTATTGAAATACGGATCACGCATAAAAAAATCTGGTCAAATTTTCATTGTTCATGTTGACTCTTTAGTTATAAGATCAGCTAAGCCCTATTTGGTCACTCCAGGAGCAACTGTACATGGCCATTATGGGGAAACCTTTTCTGAAGGAAATACATTAATTACATTTATATATGAAAAATCGAGATCTGGTGACATAACGCAAGGTCTTCCAAAAGTGGAACAAATCTTAGAAGTTCGTTCGATTGATTCAATATCGATGAACCTCGAAAGAAGAGTTGAAGGTTGGGACGAACGTATCCGAAGGATTCTTGGGATCCCCTGGGGATTCTTGATTGGAGCTGAACTAACCATAGCCCAAAGTCGTATCTCTTTGGTTAATAAGATCCAAAAGGTTTATCGATCCCAGGGGGTACAGATCCATAATAGACATATAGAGATTATTGTACGTCAAGTAACATCAAGAGTTTTGGTTTCAGAAGATGGAATGTCTAATGTTTTTTTACCTGGGGAATTTATTGGATTGTTGCGAGCAGAGCGAGCAGGGCGCGTTTTGGACGAAGCGATCTTTTATCGGGCAATCTTATTGGGAATAACGAAGTCATCTCTGAATACTCAAAGTTTCATATCCGAAGCGAGTTTTCAAGAAACTGCTCGAGTTTTAGCAAAAGCTGCTCTACGAGGTCGTATTGATTGGTTGAAAGGCCTGAAAGAGAACGTTGTTTTGGGGGGGATTATACCAGTTGGTACCGGATTCAAAAAATTAGTACATCGTTCAAAGCAAGACAAAAACATTCATTTGAAAATAAAAAGGAAGAATCTATTCGAGTTGGAAATGAGAGATATTTTGTTATACCATAGAGAATTATTTTGTTTTTATTCCCCAAACACTTTCCATGAGACATCAGACCCATTATTTACGTAATGTAATTTACTAATTCCTAACAAGAGGTTCATTCTTTTTACTTTAACTCTCTGGTCCAATTATGGATTTCGTAATCAATGAAATCAAAAATAAAGAATGAAATTCATGGTTTGGGTCGTAGATCAAAGGTCAATCCTGGTAGAAGGTTCCGTTGGAACAATTATTTATTTCACAAGGTAATGAATCTTTTTTCTTTGAAAAAAAAAAAAGAAAAAGAGAAAGTGTGGGAAAATGGGAAGACAATATTGGAACATCAATTTGGAAGAAATGATGGAAGCAGGAGTTCATTTTGGTCATGGTACTAATAAATGGAATCCTAGAATGGCTCCTTACATCTCTGCAAAGCGTAAAGGTATTCATATTACAAATCTTACTATAACTGCTCGTTTTTTATCAGAAGCCTGCGATTTAGTTTTTGATGCAGCAAGTAGGGGAAAAAAATTCTTAATCGTTGGCACCAAAAAGAAAGCAGCGGATTTAGTAGCATCAGCAGCAATAAGGGCTCGATGCCATTATGTTAATAAAAAATGGCTTGGTGGTATGTTAACGAATTGGTCTACTACAGAAACAAGACTTCATAAATTCAGGGACTTAAGAGCAGAACAAAAGATGGGGAAACTCAATCGTCTTACCAAAGGAGATGCAGCAATGTTGAAGAGAAAGTTATCTACCTTGCAAACATATTTGGGTGGGATCAAATATATGACGGGATTGCCCGATATTGTAATTATCGTTGATCAGCAAGAAGAATATACGGTTCTTCGAGAATGTGTTATTTTGGGTATTCCGACGATTTGTTTAATCGATACAAATTGTGACCCAGATCTTGCAGATATTTCTATTCCGGCCAACGATGATGCTATAGCTTCGATTCGATTGATTCTTACCAAATTAGTATCTGCAATTTGTGAGGGCCGTTCTAGTTATATAAAAAATGGTTGAATATCTTATCATTACTCTTATCATTAAGAAGAAGAAAGAATAAGATTAGTTTGTTTTTGGCGAACTCTCTTTGATTGTTACTATTTTGGTTTGCATCTTTTGGAGTTTGAACTATGTTTTGAATATTGAAGAATATTGAAAAGATAAAATGATTGGTATTTTTTTTATGTGATTTCTAAGTATCCGAAATATACGATTCCTAACTTAAATTCATGAATGAACATAGATGAATTGAGAAAGAGATGGTTGAATCAAAATAATTACTTTTTTGAAGTTCGATTTCTGTTAGAGGACAATATGAATTTTATACCATGTTCCATTAAAACACTCAAAGGATTATACGATATATCAGGTGTAGAAGTAGGCCAACATTTATATTGGCAAATAGGAGGTTTACAAATTCATGCCCAAGTACTTATCACTTCTTGGGTTGTAATTGCTATCTTATTAGGTTCAGTCATCATAGCTGTTCGAAATCCACAAACCATTCCGACCGACGGTCAGAATTTCTTCGAATATGTCCTTGAATTTATTCAAGACTTGAGCAAAACTCAGATTGGAGAGGAGTATGGTCCTTGGGTTCCTTTTATAGGAACGATGTTCCTATTTATTTTTGTTTCTAACTGGTCAGGTGCTCTTTTACCTTGGAAAATCATAAAGTTACCTCATGGGGAGTTAGCTGCGCCCACGAATGATATAAATACTACTGTTGCTTTAGCTTTACCTACGTCAGTGGCATATTTCTATGCGGGTCTTAGCAAAAAAGGATTGGGATATTTTGGGAAATACATTCAACCAACTCCAATACTTTTACCAATTAATATTCTAGAAGATTTCACAAAACCTTTATCTCTCAGTTTTCGACTTTTCGGGAATATATTGGCTGATGAATTAGTGGTTGTTGTTCTTGTTTCTTTAGTGCCTTCAGTAGTTCCTATACCTGTCATGTTTCTTGGATTATTTACAAGTGGTATTCAAGCTCTTATTTTTGCAACTTTGGCTGCGGCTTATATAGGTGAATCCATGGAGGGTCATCATTGACTAACTTTCGAAATAGTCTTTTTTGAAGCTTATCCCAATTCAAAGGGGATTCAATATAATCCACTAGGTTGGAGAATAAAATGCAAATAGCTACATGTATGTATATATGAAGAAAGATAGATGAAATTTGGAAGAGAAAGAAGGGTTGGGGCTCCTACTACATATATATATATATATATATGTAATGCCTATGAGTCTAAATCCTTGTGTATGTTTCGAAGAATGGTTCCATAATACGATTTCATAGAATAAAAAGTGCAGGTGATTTACGTTATGGAAGAATAAAAGTATATGTTATTTACTAGTTAGATAGTAATTACCCCTATCTCTTTTTTTTATAGTCCACTGCATTTAGATGAATTTCCATATCAGTCCTTTTTCTATTTTGTCTGTGATTGTGAATTGAATGAAAAATGAAAGAGAAAGAATAGAATAGTTTCTAAACAAGGAAACGCAATGACTAAAACCGTATACATATTACATAAGGTAGAAAGAAAAAACGGTATATCGAAGTAGTTCTGACAATTCAGTAATATTCTGAATTCCATTTGGAGCTTTTAGCTACTTCGACCCGATATATTTTGGTGATAAAGATCAAAAAATAAAAAATAAGTGTAGTAAAAAGTAAATAGTAAAAGTAGAAGTAGAAAAATAAGTAGATTAAGTACTAATTCATTGGTTGGTTGTATCATTAACCATTTCTTTTTTTGGTGCGAGGAACTTACCATGAATCCACTTATTTCTGCTGCTTCCGTTATTGCTGCTGGATTGGCTGTAGGGCTTGCTTCTATCGGACCTGGGGTCGGTCAAGGTACTGCTGCGGGCCAAGCCGTAGAAGGTATTGCGAGACAACCAGAAGCAGAGGGTAAAATACGAGGTACTTTATTGCTTAGTCTGGCTTTTATGGAAGCTTTAACAATTTATGGACTGGTCGTGGCATTAGCTCTTTTATTTGCAAATCCTTTTGTTTAATGTTGAATTTCATCGTAGAATAAAAATGTAAAAAAAAAAAGAAGAATAAAAACATAACCATAACTAATAAATTTGAGAATTCTCAAATTCCATTAAGAATAATAAGCGGAGTGATACAAAAAGAACTCTGTTCTTTGTTAGTCCTATCTATAAGGGGAGAGCTTATGAAAAATATAATCGATTCTTTTGTTTCCGTGGAGCACTGGCCATCCGCTGGGAGTTTCGAGTTTAATACCGATATTTTAGCAACAAATCCAATAAATCTAAGCGTAGTGCTGGGTGTATTGATTTTTTTTGGAAAGGGAGTGTGTGCGAGTTGTGTATTTCAAGAATAGGTTGGATTTCACCGGCTGCACTTTCTTTATATTTATGTATTCTTTTTTATAGCAGAAATAGGAACAAAGGGTGCACAATCTCGACGAATTACTTCGGAATTGGATTTCATTCAGAGATCATATGTAAGAACCATAGCATTTCGTGACTAATTGATAAATGAACTTTGATTCTCTTCTCTATCAACCAATAATGTTGAGGTCTTTTACATGGTTAAAGATAAATTTTTTGAAGTCCAGGCACAGCATAGTATGGTACTCTTTCTACCGCTACGTTAGTAACAAAAAGGTTGAAAGATAATAAAAAAGGAATAATTGGGAATTTATCCGACGTAGAACACTCATATGGATAAAATTATTTGAACCATTAACTAGAAAGATGGGTATCTCCCCCCTTTTTTTATCCACTGCCGAATCGACAACCTATGTATTCTATTTGTATAAAAAAGAGAATTTTTTGGATAAAAAAAATCGAAATCTCATTCTAATAATAATGAAGTAATGAAGTTCAAAATTCTATTCAATTATATATTATCTATTAGAATTTTGATCTAATTTATCATAGCATATAAAGAAGAAAGAATAGAATTCTTTTTTCTTTAAAATCTTTTTTTCTTTTTGGAAATAAGTTGTAAATAAAGAACAAATAAAGAAACAACTTTGCTGACAATTTTTTATTTTTTTGTCTGGTCTGAAGAGTCCTCCTAAGATTCTGATGTTAGATCAGTTTCGATATACGAACAGAAAAGAGAGGATAGGCTCATTCCGTTCAAAGATATGGGGAATGCCCATCAATCAAATAAAAGATAAAAGAAACAATTGAGCGTGAGAGCCAAATGAATCGAAAGATTCATGTTTGGTTCGGGAAGAGATATGATAGTTGTGAAATGAATGGAAAGATAATCTACTTTCATTAAATGATTTATTAGATAAGCGAAAACAGAGGATCTTGAGTAC